TACGGGTCATGAGGGAGACCCAGGCACTTATATACTTGCTTTGGTTGGAGTGCTAATTTAAGTATTGAAAATGCGATAAATTTAAATAAGTATCTAGGGAGGAGCATGTTAAAAATGGTGGGAGGTATATAGGGGGAGGAAATGAGGCAGGGGGGGGCAATAGGTAGTCCGATATATAATATTTATGTCCTGCGACCATTGACTGTGATGCTCGTGCCTACCATTATGGTGATGCTCAAGATGCAGTTAAGTCCAGCTACAATTTATGCTCCGGGTCAGGGCCTCAGACGGCCATAGCTGAGTCCAAGCATCCCCAAAAATTAAAAAATACCAAATGTATGACAGCACAGTTATGTGTGAGCATGGGCTGATTAGCCATTAGTCCATCGAGATGTCTTATTTAAGAGGAAAGAGTGGGCGATTTTAGGTGAGATGGCCCTGAAGAAAGAACCAGATGTCTGATAAAGTTCATTAAATAGCTACCCCCACAATTGATGGGCCCGGAGCGAGAAGAGGGATCCCTGCCGAGCGGGTTGATGGTTTCACGCGGCATGGTCGTTAAGCTCGTGATCTAAGGGACGGGATATGCATGTTGACGAGGACAGATTTGACTTAAATGCGCTATGTACGATGTGACGGACACATGTACTATGTACTGTCAATAAGGTCATGTACTTGCTTATACGCATGGACTAGATCAAGTAATGTACTAAGTACATATTATGTCCTTATTACATTAATTCCTATCGTACTTGCTTATATGCATGGGGATGATCATGTAATGTACTATATACATAGTATGTCTGTATAGCATTAATTCTATGTACTTATAGCCCTAATAGTGCTATATAACATGTATATGTATGAGGACATGCTATTTTAATGTATGCTATTACATGGGCTGTGAAGTATAAAATTTGTATTACATTTTTGGATTTTTGGCGAATTTGATACTGGGGAGGCTCTTGGTATTTGTGGGGGTATATTGATAGCTTTTTTCAGGGAATAGTTTAAATAGAACTTCAGCTTTGGGTGTTGATAGTGGGGCTCTAGTCTCTTCCTTGAGTCTTAGGGAGGTTGGTTGTTCTCCTTTTCTGGTTTACAAGACCAGTGTATTTAATGTACTACAAAGACTTATCTTCATTTTAGAAGGTTATTTTCGATAGTGCTGGCTATAGGTATTAGTACTAGGATGAGAAGGAAGTATATGATAGATGCTAGCTGTCCGATGATAATGTATGGGTGCTCGACTGGTTGTCCTCCAATTCATGTGAGTGTTAGTAAGTCTGCTACCAGGATTCAAAATAGGCATTGGCTAATTGGTCGGAATATTATGCTTCGTTGTTTAGATGTGTGAAGGAGTGGTATGAGGACTAGAATTAGGATTGAGAGGACTAGAGCCAGGACTCCTCCTAGTTTATTTGGAATTGATCGTAGGATTGCGTATGCAAATAGGAAGTATCATTCGGGTTTAATATGAGGGGGTGTGTTGAGTGGATTTGCTGGGGTGTAGTTGTCTGGGTCTCCGAGTAAGTCGGGTGAAAATAGTACTAGGATTATTAGGGCTAGAATGAGTAATAGGGCGCCTAGGATGTCTTTGATTGTGTAGTAGGGGTGGAATGGGATTTTATCTGCGTCTGATGAGATTCCTGTGGGATTGTTGGATCCTGTTTCGTGGAGAAAGAGTAGATGGACCATGGCGAGGGCTGCGATGATAAAAGGGAAGATAAAGTGGAAAGCGAAGAATCGGGTGAGAGTTGCTTTGTCTACTGAAAAGCCCCCTCAGATTCATTCAACTAAGTTTGTGCCAATATATGGAATTGCTGAGAGGAGGTTGGTAATGACTGTGGCTCCTCAGAATGATATTTGTCCTCATGGGAGGACGTAGCCTATGAATGCTGTGGCTATTGTTGCGAATAGAAGAATTACTCCGACATTCCATGTTTCTGTGTAGGCATAGGATCCGTAATAGAGACCCCGTCCTACATGCATAAACAGGCAGATGAAGAATATGGATGCTCCGTTTGCGTGTATGTATCGGATGATTCAGCCGTAGTTTACGTCGCGGCAGATGTGGGTGACGGAGGAAAATGCTGTTGTTGTATCGGCTGTATAGTGTATTGCTAAAAATAGGCCTGTTAAGATTTGTAGAATTAGGCAGATGCCTAGGAGAGAGCCGAAGTTTCATCATGATGAGATGTTTGATGGGGCTGGGAGGTCAATGAATGCGTTGTTTACAATTTTTAACAGTGGGTGAGTTTTTCGAATGTTGATCATTAGTGTTCTTGTAGTTGAATGACAACGATGGTTTTTCATATCATTAGTCGTGGTTAGATTCCATGCAAGAATAATGATAACATACATTGTGTTTATTTTAAGCATTATTTTTGTGATTGGTTTTGTTGGGTTTTCTTCAAAGCCTTCACCTATTTATGGGGGGTTGGGTTTAATTGTGAGTGGTGGGGTAGGTTGTGGAATTGTATTGAATTTTGGTGGATCTTTTTTAGGTTTAATGGTCTTTTTAATTTATTTAGGGGGTATGATGGTGGTGTTTGGTTATACAACGGCTATAGCTACTGAGCAATATCCTGAGATTTGAGTCTCTAATAAGGCTGTTTTGGGAGCATTTGTCACTGGTTTGTTAATAGAGTTTTTGATGGTTTATTATGTGTTAAAGGATGAAGAAGTGAAAATTGTATTTGAGTTTAATGGGTTAGGGGATTGGGTCATTTATGATACGGGGGATTCTGGATTTTTTAGTGAGGAGGCCATGGGGATTGCGGCTTTATACAGTTATGGTACTTGGTTAGTTATTGTAACTGGCTGATCTTTATTGATTGGTGTTGTGGTTATTATAGAGATTACTCGTGGAAATTAAATAGGATTGTGCTGATGAGAATTGTGACTAGGAAAGAGAGGAAATATAATTTAATTAGGCCTTTTTGGCTTGTAATTATGGTGGATATTTTTATTTGAATTAGTGAGGTGGTTTTTGGTAGAATGTTTTCCAGTCAAATAAGGTCTAGGAGAGAGGATGCTGATTTTTGGCTTATTGTCAGGTTTAAGTAGGGAGTCAGGCGATGTATAATTATAGGGTAATACCCTAGAAGGTTAGAGAATTTAAAGGTATCGGATGGGTAATTAAATTTTAGGTTACGGGTTATGTTGCTGACTTCTAGTGCTAAAACAAAACCTAGGATTGTGACCGCTAAGGCTGTTGTTTTTAGGTAGTAAGGTATAGTTATTTGAGGGATTGTCGTTGGAGGAATATTGTTGGAGATAATAAACCCTGCAAATAGGCTTCCAATTAGAAGGCGCTTGATGGAGTTAATTAGGAAAGGGTTATTTTCGTTAATAATAATGAGGGCTGGGAATCGGGGTTGTCCTAAGAGTGCGAAGAAGATAATTCGGGTACTATAGATTGCTGTAAAAGAGGTAGCGATTAATKTTATTAAAAGGGCTCAGGCGTTGGTATATGACGTGTTGGCGGCTTCAATGATTAGGTCTTTGGAGTAGAATCCAGTGAGGAAGGGCATTCCTGTTAGTGCGAGGCTACCGATAATTAGGGCTGTTGTAGTAAATGGTATCATTTTGAATAGTCCTCCTATTTTTCGAATGTCTTGTTCATCATTTAGGCTATGGATAATAGAGCCGGAGCATATGAACAGTATGGCTTTGAAGAAGGCGTGAGTGCAGATGTGAAGGAATGCTAGGTAGGGTTGGTTAATACCGATTGTTACTATCATGAGGCCTAATTGACTTGATGTGGAGAAAGCGATGATTTTTTTAATATCATTTTGGGTAAGAGCACATATTGCTGTGAATAGTGTGGTGATAGCCCCTAGGCATAGTATAGTGGATTGGGCAAATTTGTTGTTTTCTGTTAGTGGGTAGAAGCGGATTAGGAGGAAAATGCCCGCTACGACTATTGTGCTTGAGTGGAGTAATGCTGAGACAGGGGTTGGGCCTTCTATTGCAGAAGGTAGTCACGGGTGTAGGCCGAATTGTGCGGATTTTCCGGTTGCGGCTAGAATTAGGCCTATTAGGGGTAAGTTGGAGTTGTTTGGGTTTAATATAAAGATTTGTTGGAGGTCTCAAGTATTGAGATTGGCTAGGAACCATGCTATTGCTAGAATAAATCCAATGTCGCCGATGCGGTTATACAAGATTGCTTGTAGAGCTGCTGTGTTTGCGTCTGCTCGTCCATGTCACCATCCGATGAGTAGGAATGATATAATTCCGACTCCTTCTCAGCCAATGAATAGTTGAAAAAGGTTGTTCGCGGTTACAAGGATGAGTATTGTGATAAGAAACAGGAGTAGATATTTGAAAAATTGGTTGATGTTGGGGTCTGAGTGCATATATCATATTGAAAATTCTATGATGGATCATGTTACGAATAGTGCTACCGGGACGAATATTATTGAGAAATAATCTATTTTGAAGCTAAGGGATAGTTTGAGGGTTTGTATTGTTAGTCAGTGTCAGTTTGAGATGATTGCTTCTTGTCCTGTGTAGATGAATATTATTGTGGGAATTATGCTGATAAGGAAGGCATATGAGATGGTTGTTTTTACGTAGAGTGGGTAGTTAGGAGTTTTGTAGGTGGGAGAGCCTGTTATTATGATGGGAATGGTTAATAGGAGTAGGGTTATTAATGTGAAGGAGGAGAATATGTTTATTACTTTTATTTGGAGTTGCACCAATTTTTTGGTTCCTAAGACCAATGGATAACTACTATCCTTTAAAAGTTTGAAAAAGCCATGCTGTTAGACATGGGTGCATAGAATTAGCAGTTCTTGCATACTTTTTCGGTAAATAAGAAGATAGTGGCTTCTATTTTTAGATTCACAATCTAATGTTTTTCTTAAACTATATTTACAGTACAGGGGTCCTAGGATAATTTTTGGGTTAAGGGATAAGAGTAGTAAGGGTAAAATGTGTAGTGATATGAGTGCATTTTCTCGTGTAAAGGAGGGTGAGATGTTGTTGATGTGGTGGGTGTATTTACCTCGTTGTGTTGTGATTAGTATATAGAGGGAGTATAGGGCGGTAATTACTATGTTTAATCCTATTAGAATAATTGTAATGTTGGATCAAGAAAATGTTGATATAACTACAAATAGTTCTCCGATCAAATTGATTGTTGGGGGTAGAGCTAGGTTAGTTAGGCTTGCCAGGAGTCATCAGGTAGCCATTAGTGGGAGGAATGTTTGTAGGCCACGAGCTAAAATTATTGTTCGACTATGGATTCGTTCGTAGTTGGAGTTTGCTAGGCAGAAAAGTATGGAGGATGTAAGGCCATGGGCAATTATTAGGGCTGTGGCTCCTATGTAACTTCAGGGTGTTTGAATAAGGACGGCTACAATAACAAGTGCCATGTGACTGACGGAGGAGTATGCAATAAGAGATTTTAAGTCTGTTTGGCGTAGACAGATTGAGCTGGTTATAATTATGCCTCACAAGGATAATATAATAAATGGGTATGCTATGAAGTCGGTTACTGGGTTTAGAAGTAATGTAATTCGTAGCATGCCGTACCCTCCTAGTTTTAGTAAGACTGCTGCAAGAACTATAGAGCCTGCGATAGGGGCTTCTACGTGGGCTTTGGGAAGTCATAGGTGGAGGCCGTATAGTGGTATTTTTACTATGAAGGCTATTATGCATGCTAATCATATGAAAACATTGGATCAGGAGTTGGATATTGGTTGTGTCCAGTATTGAAGGATTAGGAAGTTTAGGGACCCTGTTGTGTTTTGAATATGGATGAGTGCGACTAGTAGGGGTAGAGATCCTACTAGTGTGTAGAATAGAAAGTAAAGGCCCGCGTTTAGACGTTCTGTTTGGTTTCCTCATCGGGTAATGATGATGAGTGTTGGGACTAGTGTTGCTTCAAATAGGACATAAAAAAGAATTAGTTCTGTGGCGGTGAATGTTATGATTAGGAATAGTTGCAGCAGGATTAATATAGTAATAAATAGCTTTTTTCGGGTTAGACTTTCTTTTGATAGATGATTCTGGCTGGCTATTAGTATTAGGGGGAGGAGTCATATAGTCAAGATTAGTAGTGGTGTGGATAAGGAATCAGAGAAGAAGATTAACGAGAAGTTAAGGCTATTATCACCAAATTGATTCATGAGAAGTAAGCTTGTGAGGCTAATTAATAGGCTGTGTATTGTAGAGTTAATTCAGATTATGCTATTTTTTGATAATCAGGTTAGAGGTATAAGTATTATTGTAGGGATAATGTATTTTAGCATTGCAGTAGGTTAAGATTTTGTACATAGTCAGTACCATATGTATTGGATACTATTACTAGTAGAGACAGGCCCAGTGCTGCTTCGCAGGCTGCGAAGACTAGTAAGATAATCGGCATTATGCTGGCTAAGGTAAAATGTGAGTTTAGGATTATTAGGGTGGCTATGACGAATAGGGATAATATTATTCCTTCCAGGCATAGTAGAGACGATATTAGGTGGGATCGATATATTAATAGTCCTGCGAGAGATACTGTAAATGCTACTATAATATTTATAAATACAAGGGACATTTGGTAATTATGAGTTTGATCATAATCTAATGAGTCGAAATCATTTATTTTGTTTTAAACTAAATACCATATTCAGTCCATTCTAACCCCTTTTGGGTTCATTCGTAGGCTAGGCTTACAGCTAGTAAGAAGATTAGGAAAAGAGCCATGGTGAGTATTGTATTAAGGTTAGTTGTTTGTGAGGCTCATGGTAGGGGCAGGAGTAGCGCGATTTCTAGGTCAAATAGGAGAAATGTGATGGCTACTAGGAAAAATTTCATGGAGAAGGGGAGGCGTGCTGATCCTATGGGATCAAATCCGCATTCATAGGGGCTTGTTTTTTCTGAGTACGCGTTTAGTTGAGGGAGTCAAAATGCGATGATAACGAGTAGTGTGGCTAGAGCGAGGTTGGTTAGGAGGGCTAGTATTAGATTTATTATTCTTTTTCGGATTAGACCGAAACTAACTGATTGGAAGTCAGTTGTACTGATTGATACTAAAAGAATATGAACCTCATCAGTAGATAGAAACATAGAGGAAAAGTCATACTACGTCTACGAAGTGTCAGTATCAAGCGGCGGCTTCAAAACCAAAATGGTGGTTTGAGGTAAAATGGAATTTTAATTGGCGGAAGAAGCAGACGATTAGGAAAGTAGATCCGATGATAACGTGAAGGCCGTGGAAGCCTGTAGCTACAAAGAAAGTTGAGCCGTAAACTCCATCTGAGATAGTAAAGGGTGCTTCGTAATATTCTGAAGCTTGCAGTAGTGTGAAGTAAACACCTAGTGCGATGGTAATAAATAGGGCTTGTAATATATGGTTGCGGTTTCCCTCTATGAGGCTATGATGGGCTCAGGTAATTGATACTCCTGAGGCTAGGAGGACAGAAGTGTTAAGTAGTGGAACTTCTAAGGGGTTTAGTGGGTGAATGCCTGTTGGTGGTCAGCAGCCTCCTAGTTCAGGAGTAGGGGCGAGGCTTGAATGGTAAAATGCTCAGAAAAATCCGGTAAAGAACAATACTTCGGAGATAATGAAGAGAATTATGCCATAGCGAAGGCCTTTTTGAACGGTTGGTGTGTGATGTCCTTGAAAGGTGCTTTCTCGGATGATGTCTCGTCATCATTGGTATATTGTGAGTATGTTTGTTGTTAAGCCAAGTATTAGTAGGGCTGTTGAGTTGAAGTGGAATCATATAATTAAGCCTGATGTTATTAAGAGGGCAGATAGTGCTCCTGTGAGGGGTCAAGGACTTGGGTTTACTATGTGGTAGGCATGGGTTTGGTGTGTCATTATGTGTTGTCGTGCAGGTATAGGCTGACTAGGAGTGTAAATACATAGGCTTGAATTATGGCTACTGCGAATTCAAGAATTGTTAGTAGGATTAAGATAATAAATGTGATGAGGGCTGTTGTGGTACTAATGCTTATTAGTGCAAGTGTGGCTCCTCCGATTAAGTGAATTAATAGGTGTCCTGCTGTGATGTTGGCTGTTAGTCGTACGGCAAGGGCTACTGGTTGGATAAAGAGGCTAATAGTTTCGATAATTACTAGTATTGGAATTAATGGGGTTGGTGTTCCTTGTGGTAGGAAATGGGCGAGTGATGCTTTAGTTTTATTGCGGAAGCCTGTGACGACAGCTCCTGCTCACAGAGGAATCGCTATGCCTAAATTTATTGACAGTTGCGTGGTTGGTGTAAATGAGTGGGGTAGTAGACCTAACAGGTTTGTTGACCCAATAAATAGAATTAAGGATATTAGTATTAGTGCTCATGTTTGTCCCTTAGGATTGTGAATGCTTATTATTTGTTTTGAGATGAGTTGGAGTAGTCATTGCTGGAGGGAAATGAGGCGGTTGTTAATTAGTCGATTTGATGTTGGAAATAATAAACTGGGAAACAAGACGATGAGGGTAACGAGGGGTAGGCCTAGTATTATAGGGGTAATGAAAGAGGCAAATAGATTTTCGTTCATTTTGTTTCTCAAGGGGTGTTTTGCTTTGACATTTTTATTGATGTTAATTCTGGGTTTAGGTAAAAGTTGTGTTTTGAGATCTTTAGTTGAAAAATAATGAAAAGAACTAGAAATATTGATAGAATCATTGTAAGTCATGTTGATGTGTCTAGTTGTGGCATGTCATCAAGGAGAGGGTAGTGCTCTCAGTCTTTAACTTAAAAGGTTAATGCTGGTTTAGCTTCTTGATGATTTTATAATATAGATGCAGATCATTTTTCAAAGTATTTTAGTGGAACTAGTTCAAGGACGATTGGTATAAAACTGTGATTTGATCCGCAGATTTCTGAACATTGGCCATAATATAGGCCTGGTCGGGTTGATATTAGGGTTGTTTGATTTAGGCGGCCTGGGATTGCGTCTGTTTTCAGTCCTAGAGAAGGTACCGCTCATGAGTGTAATACGTCTTCAGAGGAAATTAGCATTCGAATTGTTATCTCTATAGGTAGTACAACTCGGTTGTCTACTTCTAGTAGTCGTAGTTCCCCTGGTTTTAATTCTGATGTTGGAATTATATAGGAGTCGAAGCTTAAGTCCTCATAGTCTGTATATTCGTAGCTTCAGTATCATTGATGTCCTATAGTTTTTACTGTGAGGGATGGGTTGTTGATTTCGTCTATTATGTACAGGATTCGTAGAGATGGGAGGGCAATTAAGATTAGAATAATAGCTGGAAGAATTGTTCAGATTGTCTCTACTTCTTGCGCGTCTATTGTACTAGTATGTGTTAACTTTGTTGTTAGTATTAGTGAAATGATATAAAGTACCAGTGAGCTAATTAGGAATACAATTATTAGTGTATGGTCATGGAAATGCAGTAATTCTTCTATGATGGGTGATGTTGCATCTTGAAATCCTAGTTGTATGGGGTATGCCATATGAGATGTACGGGATTTTCACCTATAATTTAATCTTGACAAGATTATGTAATGTTTTACTAACATCTCATTAATTGAGAGAGTCATAGTGGCTATGGTGTTGGCTTGAAACCAATAACAGGGGGTTCGATTCCTTCCTTTCTTATTTTAGATTAACATATGTAGGTTCTTCGAATGTATGATATGGTGGAGGGCATCCGTTCAGTCATTCTAGATTTGTTGTGGTTAAGTCTACGGTTAGAACTTCTCGTTTAGATGCGAATGCTTCTCAGATAATAAAAATTATTAATATGACTGCTGTTAGTGAGATGAATGAGCCCATAGATGAAATAGTATTTCATATTGTGTATGCGTCTGGGTAGTCGGAGTATCGTCGTGGTATGCCAGATAATCCTAAGAAGTGTTGTGGGAAGAAGGTTATGTTTACGCCTACAAATATGATTACAAAGTGGATTTTAGCTCATGTAGCGTTGAGGGTATAACCTGAGAATAGTGGGAATCAATGTACGAATCCCCCTATAATAGCGAACACGGCTCCTATTGATAGTACGTAGTGGAAGTGTGCAACTACATAATATGTATCATGAAGGACAATATCGAGAGAGGAGTTGGCTAAAACAATTCCTGTTAAGCCTCCGACTGTGAAAAGGAAAATAAAGCCCAGAGCTCATATTATAGCAGGAGATCATTTAATATTACCTCCGTGAAGTGTAGCTAGTCAACTAAAGACCTTGACTCCAGTAGGAATAGCAATGATTATGGTAGCTGATGTGAAGTAGGCCCGTGTGTCAACGTCTATACCTACTGTGAATATATGGTGGGCTCATACAATAAATCCTAGAAATCCAATTGATATCATGGCTCATACCATTCCCATATAACCAAATGGTTCTTTTTTTCCTGAGTAGTAGGTTACGATATGTGAGATCATCCCAAATCCGGGTAGAATAAGAATATATACTTCGGGATGTCCAAAGAATCAGAATAAGTGTTGGTACAGGATAGGGTCTCCACCTCCTGCTGGGTCGAAGAAGGTCGTGTTTAAGTTTCGGTCTGTTAATAGTATTGTAATACCAGCTGCTAGTACAGGAAGGGAGAGGAGTAATAATACGGCAGTGATTAGTACTGATCATACGAACAAGGGGGTTTGGTATTGAGATATTGCAGGGGGTTTTATATTAATGATTGTAGTAATAAAATTAATAGCTCCTAAAATTGAAGAAACACCTGCTAGGTGCAGAGAGAAGATAGTTAGGTCTACTGAGGCTCCTGCGTGGGCTAGGTTACCTGCTAGAGGGGGATATACGGTTCAGCCAGTTCCTGCTCCGGCTTCAACCATAGAAGATGCTAGGAGTAACAGGAAAGAGGGAGGGAGAAGTCAGAAACTTATGTTGTTTATTCGGGGAAATGCTATATCTGGGGCACCAATTATCAGAGGGACTAGCCAGTTGCCGAAACCTCCAATTATAATGGGCATTACTATAAAGAAAATTATTACAAATGCATGTGCGGTTACGATTACGTTGTAAATTTGGTCATCTCCGAGTAAGGTTCCGGGTTGACCTAATTCAGCACGGATTAATAGGCTTAGAGCGGTCCCTACTATGCCAGCTCAAGCACCAAATAGGAGGTACAGGGTACCAATGTCTTTGTGATTGGTTGAGAATAGTCAACGGTTGATGAACATGGGTAAGATGGCTGAGTGAAGCATTAGACTGTAAATCTAAGGACAGAGGTGAGATTCCTCTTTTTACCAGGCCCTGTGGTGAATTAACATATTGAATTGCAAATTCAAAGAAGCAGCTTCAATTCTGCCGGGGCTTCTCCCGCCTTTTTTTTCTCGCGGCGGGAGAAGTAGATTGAAGCCAGTTATTTAGGGTGTTTAGCTGTTAACTAAAGTTTCGTGGGGGTGGAGCCCATCAATCTAGGGAGGACTTAGCTTAATTAAAGTGGTTGATTTGCATTCAATTGATGTAAGATGTGATCTTGCAGTCCTTATCAGGAATTAAGTAAATTGTACTTGCTTAGGGCTTTGAAGGCTCTTGGTCTAGTTAACCTAAATTCCTATTCTAGGATCGATAGGATTGGTGTGAGAGGTAGTAGTATAGTGGATAGTACGACTATTGTTGGTAAGAGGGTTATTTGTTTTGTGGTATGAAATTGTCATTTTATTTTTATGTTGTTTGTGGAGGGAAATATTGTAAGTGCAGTGGAGTATGAGAGTCGTATGTAGAAATATAGATTTAATAGTGCTGTAATTGCTATGAGAGTAGGCAAGATGATGCTGTCATTTTTTGTTATTTCTTGGATGATTATTCATTTTGGTATGAATCCTGATAGTGGGGGGAGTCCTCCCATCGATAAGAGGGTGATGAGGACTAGAACTGTTATAACGGGTATTTTGTTTCATGTGTGTGATAGTGATAGGGTGGTTGTGGTTGAATTGGCTATGAATAGGGTGAATATGGTGGAGGTTATAATAATGTAAATAATTAAGTTTAGTAATATTATGGTGGGGTTGTACAGCAGAACTGCTGTTATTCAGCCTATGTGGGCGATTGATGAGTAGGCTATGATTTTTCGTAATTGGGTCTGGTTTAGTCCTCCTCAGCCTCCAATTATAATTGACAGCATTGATAGGATTAGGATTAGGTCTAGGTTGATGGATGGGGAGATCTGATATAATACAGATATGGGTGCTAGTTTTTGTCATGTGAGTAGAATTAGGCCGGAGGACAGGGGGATACCTTGTGTTACTTCAGGGACTCAGAAGTGGAATGGGGCTATTCCCAGTTTTATGGCAAGGGCTATTGTTATGAGTATGGATGCTGTCGGGTTGAATAATTTTATTACGGTTCATTGGCCTGAGAATATTAGGTTAATAATGACTGCTAATATTAGTAGCATTGAGGCTGTTGATTGGGTTAGAAAATATTTGATTGATGCTTCTGTGGCTCGTGGGTTGTGTTTTTTTATTATGATGGGGATGATAGCGAGTATATTTATTTCAAATCCGATTCAGATAAGTAATCAGTGGGAGCTAATTATAACAATGATGGTTCCAAATATAACGGTTATTAGGATGATAAAGAAGATAATTGGGTTTATTAGTACGGGAAGGGTATAAACCAACATTTTCGGGGTATGGGCCCGATAGCTTAATTAGCTGACCTTACTATTAGGATTTGGTGTAATTGGGAGCACGAAGAGTTTTGGGTTCTTAGGAGTAGGTTCGATTCCTATAGTTCTAGAAATAAGAGGGCTTAAACCTCTATTATTTACTCTATCAAAGTAATTCTTTTGTCAGACATATTTCTTATGTTTGTGGGGGGATGCTTGATAGGAGGATGGGAAGGGACACATGTCATATACATAAGGCTAGTGTTAGGGGTAGGAAGCTTTTTCATAGTAGGTGTATTAGTTGGTCGTAGCGGAATCGAGGGTAGGATGCTCGAATTCATAGGAAGGTAATTGTTAGTAGCAGTGATTTGATGGTGAAGTTAACTGTGTAGAGTTCTGGTATGTACGGGTTGTGGAACGCTCCTAGGAACAGGGTTGTTGTGAAGATGTTTATTATAATAATGTTTGCATATTCTGCCATAAAGAATAGGGCAAATGGTCCTGCTGCATATTCTACGTTAAAGCCCGAAACTAGTTCTGATTCTCCTTCGGTGAGATCGAATGGTGCTCGGTTTGTTTCTGCTAATGTGGAGATAAATCATATTATTGCTAGAGGTCATGCTGGGAAGATTAATCATACTTGCTCTTGTGTGGTGATTAATGTGGAGAGGGTAAAGGACCCGCTCATTAGGAGGACGGATAATAAAATAATTGCTAGAGTAACTTCATATGAAATTGTTTGTGCTACTGCTCGTAGGGCTCCAATAAGTGCGTATTTTGAGTTGGAGGCTCAGCCTGATCAAAGGATTGAGTATACAGCTAAGCTTGATATGGCTAGTATGAAGAGGACACCTAAGTTTATATTAATGAGGGGGTAGGGTATAGGTAGGGGGATTCATATGGTTAGGGCAAGGCTTAAGGCTAAGATAGGTGCTAAAATGAATATTGAGATGGAAGATGTGGCTGGTCGTAATGGTTCCTTAATGAAAAGTTTAATTGCATCAGCAATGGGTTGAAGTAGGCCATATGGGCCTACAACGTTTGGGCCTTTTCGAAATTGTATGTAGCCTAGAACTTTTCGTTCGACCAATGTTAGAAATGCTACGGCTAGGAGGATGGGGATAATTAGTGTTAGGATGTTAATTATAAACATATTGTTAAGGAGAGGATTTGAATCTCTGGGTATAAAGGTTTAAGTTTTACGCAATTACCGGGCTCTGCCACCTTAACTAAGCCCTTTTCTAGGGCGAGCTTTGTTTGTGGGTTTAATTGAGATGATATCATTAATTAATTTAAGGCGCTTGTTTGAAGTTGGCCTTATTTCTCTTGTCCTTTCGTACTGGGAGAAATTCGTAATAGATAGAAACCGACCTGGATTACTCCGGTCTGAACTCAGATCACGTAGGACTTTAATCGTTGAACAAACGAACCTTTGATAGCGGTTGCACCATCGGGGTGTCCTGATCCAACATCGAGGTCGTAAACCCTATTGTCGATATGGACTCTTGAATAGGATTGCGCTGTTATCCCTAGGGTAACTTGTTCCGTTGATCAAATTTTTGGATCAATAAGCGATAGTTTGATTTGACTTGTAGGTCTAGTCTTTAAAATCGCTCGGAGGATCTTTTATTCTCCGAGGTCACCCCAACCAAAGCTGTTAGTCCATGGAGGATGTTGTTGTCCCTTGGTGGTTAAGTTTGTTTTCTTTGGACTAATTAGTTAAAGCTCCATAGGGTCTTCTCGTCTTATTTGCTTATTCCCGCCTCTTCACGGGAAGGTCAATTTCACTGATTGGAAGTAAGAGACAGTAAAACCCTCGTGTGGCCATTCATACAAGTCCTTATTTAGAGAACAAATGATTATGCTACCTTTGCACGGTCAGGATACCGCGGCCGTTTAACGTTTGTCACTGGGCAGGCAGTGCCTCCAATACTGGGGATGCTGGAGGTGATGTTTTTGGTAAACAGGCGGGGTTTGTGTTTGCCGAGTTCCTTTTACTTCTTTTAATCTTTCCTTGAGTGCATTCCTGTGTTGGGTTAACAGTGTAATTAATAAATTGTCTATTGTTGGGTTGTTTTTATCTACTGTTAATGGTCAGAGTATTATCAGATACTGACTTAGGCTCATGCAAGGAGAAAATATTTCTTGTTACTCATGCTAACATTATTGCTTCTATTTGATAATAGAGTAGTCCAGTATTGGGGCTAGGAGTTAGTTGTTTGTTATTGGGATTAATATTGTTTAAATTGTTGAGCTTTAACGCTTTCTTAATTGATGGCTGCTTTTAGGCCTACTATGGTGTTATTAGATCTTACTCTCTAGTCAAGGTTGTATCCGTCTCTAAAAGGCTGTACCTTTTTAGATTAACTTTTAAAGATACAGTAGGGTTTGTATAGATTTTTGGCATCTTTAAAGCTGAACTAAGATTCATTTTCTGGACAACCAGCTATCACCAGGCTCGTTAGGCGTGTCACCTCTACTTATAGGTCTTCTCACTATTTTGCCACATAGATGAGTTGGTTCTTAATTAACTGCCCGTAAGTAGCTCGTCTGGTTTCGGGTTACTTAGCTAAAATTCGTTTTGCTAGGTTTTTTGCTAGTTAACTCATTATGCAAAAGGTATAAGGGGTAATCTTTGCTTTTTTGTACTTTGATTGTATTCTTTCATCGTTCCCTTGCGGTACTTTCTCTATAGCGCCATATTTAGAATTTCTATCTCCTATACTTTAAATCAGGGTAAATGTTTTGTTTTATTTTGTTCTAGTTATTTAACTGAAAGTAGGGGTTTGGGCTAGGAATGGTTCAAGGCATTCATAGTGTGTGAAATCTTCTAGGTGTAAACTAGGTGCTTTGTTTAAGCTATGCCTTGGTTTATCCAAGCACACTTTCCAGTATGCTTACCTTGTTACGACTTGTCTCCTCTCATACGGTTAGTGCGTGCAAATAGATTTGAGTGCGCTGTAGTTACTTGAGGAGGGTGACGGGCGGTGTGTGCGTGCTTCATGGCCTAATTCAACTAAGCACTCTATTCTTAGTTTACTACTAAATCCTCCTTTGGTTATTAGTTTCATAATAACTTTCGTGTGATTTTCTTGTGGTAGAAAATGTAGCCCATTTCTTCCCATTTCATAGGTTACACCTTGACCTAACGTTTTTATGTGTTGTGATTATGCTTACTTTTATTCCTTTTTAGGGTTTGCTGAAGATGGCGGTATATAGACTGTATTAGCAAGAACTGGTGAGGTTTATCGGGGTTTATCGATTATAGAACAGGCTCCTCTAGAAGGGTGTAAAGCACCGCCAAGTCCTTTGAGTTTTAGGCTGTTGCCGGTAGTACTCTGGCGAATAATTTTGTTATTGTAATTATTTGTGTTTAGGGCTAAGCATAGTGGGGTATCTAATCCCAGTTTGGGTCTTAGCTATAGTGTATCAGCTGTCATAGAGTTACTTTCGTCATTTATTTTTATTATAATTATGGCTTTTTACAGTTTAATTAAAATTTAACTCTATTTGGTGTGGTGCTTAAACACGTTTTACGCCGTATTCCTGTTAGCTTGGGTTAATCGTATGACCGCGGTGGCTGGCACGAGATTTACCAACCCTGGTCAATATAACTTAGTCGAACTTTCGTTCATAGCTTAATTTCTGTCACTGCTGTCTCCCGTGGGGGTGTGGTTAAGCAAGGCGTTGTGAGCTACGGATGTGTGCTTGATGCCCGCTCCTCTTAATCTTGGAGACTCAGAGGGCATTCTCACCGGGATGTGGATACTTGCATGTGTAAGTTTATTGGTGGTTAACAGGAAGGCTGGGACCAAACCTATGTGTTTATGGAGTGAAAGCACTCATCTAGGCATTTTCAGTGCCTTGCTTTTATTTTAAGCTACATTAAC